GTTGACTTAATTTTTCTAAAATTCTTTTTTATATCTAATATTAAGTATATGTCTTTGATAATTTATTTTAGTTTAATTTTTCTCATTTTGTAAATGTTAAAATTTATTGTAACACGCCTTGAAGGACTTGAACCCTCGACATTAGGTTTTGGAGACCTACGTTCTACCAACTGAACTAAAGACGCTGATTTTTTATATTTTTATCATAAGTTTATTATTGTTTATTTCGCTAAACAAGACTTAAATATATTTAATGATTATGCAAATTTACGTTAATTTTTTGTTGCCAAATCATTTATAGAAAAATACTGAAATGAATTTTCTTTTAACAAAAGTTATTTATTAGAAAGGTACCAAATACTTTTAAAAAATTTGAATCTTAATAAGCATTAAGCTTTATTTGGATTGAAGATCTTGCATTAACTTTAATTTCTTTAATTTTAAGCGAATTAAAATTTTTTGTCTGTTGATTTTGCAGATAAGATGAAGATTGAATAATATTATTTAGGAAGTCGCTCATTAATTTGCTTACACTTGAGCGATGTTGTAAACCTCTATTTATTTGATAATCTCCTATTCTTAAAATTGTCAAACCTGGGTTTTTGTGGACAATAAATTCATTTTTTTCTCCATACCCAACCAATTCCTGATTAAGAAATCTTAATCTATTTGTTTTTGTTGAAAGAAAAGGTACTGCGTATAAATTAGTTTCTTCTTGCTTCTGAAAACCGTAATACTTATGACTCATTTTTAATAATTAATCTTTACTAAGTTTTTATTAATTTAGATAGTATGCAAAAAATTTGATCTGAAAAATTAAATTTTTTATTTTTTAGCTATGAAGCTCTATATTGTTTTTTAATCTAATGGAATTTAGTTGTAATTAATATAACAGAAAATCTAGATAATTTTTGTAAACGTAATTGAGATCATTTATAAAATTGGGGGCGGAGGGACTTGAACCCTCACGACTCTGAGAAGTCAACGGATTTTCAATTTTTCAAAAACTAAATAGTTTATTTTTTTGTTTTTCAAAAATTTGGACTCTATCTTTACTCAATTAGTAGTTCCCATCGAGTCTCTGCACCTTTTTATAATTTCAATATAAAAATTGGCTCAGGGTTAGAATAATTATAAGAAAAATTCTTTCTCTGAATTTGAGAACTTACAGAATACTGCTCAAATTTTAAGTCCGTTGTGTCTACCATTCCACCACGCCCCCATTAGTTTAAAAATTTTTTACAAACATATTATACAAAATTTTATGTTAATTTCAACTTAAGTTAAAAATTTTTTATTTCTGTAAAATAGACAATTTTATTACTATTATTATATAATCTTTTTATGAATGGATTAAATCCAAATTTGGAATTTATTAATATATTATTTCAAAATAATTATTCTTAAACGGTAATTTATGATAGACACAACTAACCAAAAAATTGACATTCGTGAACTAAAAAAAATTTACAAAATCAAAGAAAGTCTTTCAAAACTTGATGATGAACTAATTGGTTTAGATTCTGTTAAACAACGCATAACTGAAATTACAGCAATTTTATTTATTGATAAAATTCGTCAGGATTTTGGCTTAAGTAAGTATTATCCTGGTTTACATATGTCATTTACTGGAAGTCCAGGTACAGGAAAAAGTACTGTTGCATCTCGAATGTCAGAACTACTTCAAAACCTAGGATATTTAACACGTGGTCATTTAGTAGCAGCAAGTCGGGATGATTTAGTTGCCCAATTTGTAGGTCAAACTGCACCTAAAACAAGAGAAGTTCTTGATAAAGCAATGGGTGGGGTCTTATTGATTGATGAAGCTTATTACTTATATAAACCCAATAACGAAAAGGATTACGGTAGTGAAGCAATTGAAATGTTACTGCAAGTAATGGAAAACAATAGAACTGATTTAGTTCTTATTTTTGCAGGCTACAGTGAACCCATGAAGACTTTTTATAAATCAAATCCAGGTTTGTCATCTAGGGTTGCACACCATATTGATTTCCCTGATTATAACCGTAGTGAATTGATCTTAATTGCTAAAAAACTGTTCCAAGAACGTCAATATAGAATGACGTTCTACGCCGAAGAAATATTTCTTCGTTATTTAGACTTAAGACGACAGCTTCCTTTATTTGCTAATGCAAGAAGTGTTAAAAATATTGTAAGTCGTGCTTGTTTTAGATTAGCTTCACGTGTAATGCGTCAAACAGACGTATTTACATACAAAAGTTTAGTTGATATAACACCTCGTGATTTAATTTTAAGTACTCTGTTTGCAAAAGGTATGAAAATTTATAAACTTACAAAAACTAAAGATACTTCAGATAATCTTAGTTACTATACCTATCCAGGCATAAATAACTCATTTTCACCAAATACTAATCACGTAATGTTTGCTTGGAAAAATTTTGTTAAGAATTAGATAAAAATATGGTTTAATTGTGCACCTTGCTTAACAAATAAGCAATAAATGGGAAAAGTATACGACTGGTTTGAAGAGCGCTTAGAAATTCAAGCGATTGCAGATGATATTACAAGTAAATATGTACCACCACATGTAAACATATTTTATTGTTTTGGTGGAATAACATTAACGTGTTTCTTAATACAAGTTGCAACTGGGTTTGCAATGACATTTTATTATCGTCCAACGGTAACAGATGCTTTTGCTTCTGTTGAATATCTTATGACGGAAGCAAACTTTGGTTGGTTGATTAGATCAATTCATCGTTGGTCTGCTAGCATGATGGTATTAATGATGATTTTACACGTTTTCCGAGTTTATTTAACAGGTGGATTTAAAAAACCACGTGAATTAACATGGGTAACGGGTGTTTTATTATCCGTTATTACTGTTTCGTTTGGAGTAACTGGTTATTCATTACCTTGGGACCAAGTTGGATATTGGGCATGTAAAATTGTAACTGGAGTTCCAGAAGCAATTCCTGTTATTGGAAGTCCGTTAGTTGAACTTCTTCGTGGTGGAGTAAGTGTAGGTCAAGCTACCTTAACACGTTTTTATAGTCTTCATACGTTCGTGTTACCTTTACTTGCAGCTGTTTTGATGCTTACGCATTTCTTAATGATTAGAAAGCAAGGTATCTCTGGACCATTATAAAATATTTTCTAAAAAAAATAAAACAAAAACAATCATGTCTGTTATCAAAAAGCCTGATTTAACAAATCCTGTTTTACGAGCTAAACTTGCCAAAGGTATGGGTCACAATTATTATGGTGAACCTGCTTGGCCAAATGATCTACTATATATATTCCCTGTTGTAATTTTAGGGACATTTGCACTTGTAATTGGATTATCTACTCTTGAGCCTTCAGCGATAGGTGAAAAAGCAAATCCTTTTGCAACCCCTTTAGAAATTTTACCTGAATGGTACTTTTTTCCAACATTTAATTTATTAAGAGTTTTACCAAATAAGTTACTTGGTGTTATCGCGATGGCAGCAGTCCCTGCAGGACTTTTAACTGTTCCATTTATTGAAAATATAAATACGTTCCAAAACCCATTCCGTCGACCAATTGCTTCATTCATGTTCTTAATTGGAACAGTGTTTGCAATTTGGTTTGGAATTGGTGCATGTATGCCAATTAACAAAGCTGTTACTTTAGGTTTATTCTAAAAACCATATTTGTTTTTTTCAAATCCCTAATTTTATTAAATAGGGATTTGAAAAAAATTGACTATATAATCGAATATTATGAGATGGATAATAAGTGATCCGTTTCTAGAAACGGATCACTTATCAATATAAAAAGACTTAATTTGAAACGTTTTGATCAAGTTTTTGAATTAATGCTTGAAGATTGTTAAGCTTTTCATTTAAAGTGTTAGCATCAAAGTTGTCTAATCCAATTAATTCACGAATTTCTTTAATTGAAGTTTCTATTTCTAGTTTTAGCCCTAAAGATACAGATTCACCCAACTTCTCAATTTCTTGTTCTGCTTTGTAAGACAATAGTTCTGCATTATTCTTTAAATCGACACGTTGGCGACGATCTTTATCAGCTGAAGCATTTTTTGCAGCATCTTCAACCATTCGATTGATTTCATCTTGATCTAATGTTGAAGCATTTTCAATGGTTATTTTTTGTGTTTCACCCGTCGTTTTATCACGGGCACTTACTGATAGTATACCATCAGCGTTTATATCAAATGAAACCTCAATTTGAGGTACACCTCTCGGAGCTGGAGATATATTATTTAAAACAAAGCGACCTAAACTCTTATTATCTGAAGCTAATAGACGTTCACCCTGTAAAATGTTAATTATCACACTTTTTTGATTGTCTTCCGCAGTTGAAAAAATTTCCTGTTTTGTAACTGGTATACTTGTGTTTCGTTGAATCATCGTCGTCATAACACCACCAAGTGTCTCTACTCCTAGTGATAAAGGAGTTACATCGAGAAGTAAAATATCTTTGATTTCTCCTGCTAAGATACCACCATTAATAGCTGCTCCGACTGCTACAACTTCATCAGGGTTCACAGAAAGGTTTGGTACTTTACCGGTTATTTTTTGAACTAACTGTTGAACAGCTGGGATTCTTGTTGATCCACCTACAAGAATAACTTCATTTAGTCTACTTTCTTCTAATTTGGCATCTTTAAAGGCTCTGCGTACAGGAGTTTCACATCTTTGAATTAAAGAATTACATAATTGTTCAAATTTGCCACGAGTTAATTGTAAATCTATGTGTTTTGGTCCAGTAGAGTCTACGCAAATATAAGGAAGATTAATAGTTGTTTCAGATAATTGTGATAATTCAATTTTTGCTTTTTCTGAAGCTTCTAGGACGCGTTGTACAGCCTGTTTGTCAGAAGTCAAATCAAAATTTTCTTTGGATTGGAAATCCTTTAATATATAGGATAAAATTGCATTATCAAAATCATCCCCACCTAAATGACTATCACCTGATGTTGCTAAAACTTCAAATACACCATCCCCAACTTCTAAAATAGAAACATCAAATGTTCCACCACCAAGGTCAAAGATTAAGATTGTTTCCTGAGTTTTTTTATCAAGACCGTATGCTAGTGCAGCTGCAGTGGGTTCATTTATAATCCGTAAAACTTCTAGACCAGCAATTTTACCGGCATCTTTAGTTGCTTGTCTTTGAGAATCATTAAAGTATGCAGGAACCGTAATAACAGCTTTAGTTACTGGTTGGTTAATAAATTTACTTGTGTCATCAGTTAACTTACGTAGAACTTGTGCTGAAATTTCCTCAGGACTGAAATTTTTGTTTAGTACAGGACAAATTATTTTTATATTATCATTTTCATCTTGCGTAAAACGATATGAAACTTGATTGGTTTCATTTCGTACTTCACCCATTTTAGAACCAATAAACCTTTTTACTGATGAAAATGTATTTTCTGGATTTAAAACTGCTTGTCTTTTTGCTAACTCACCAACAATAAGTTCTTTTGTTTTTAAAGCATATGCAACAATAGAAGGGGTAGTTTTTCTACCTTCAGCATTTGTTATAACAACGGGTGTACCTGCTTCAACAACAGCCGCCACTGAGTTTGTAGTACCAAGATCGATACCAATAACTTTTGACATATCATTTTATTGTTTATTTCATTGACTCTAAAAAAGTACCACATTTATAATAAGATTTATTGATTGATTTAGTCATGTAAGTATTATAGATAAGTTTTGAAATTTTATCAGAAATCTAAATTGTATTTTTTAATATATCAAGGAAAAAATATCTATAGAAGCAATATCTTTTAATTACATTGGTTTTTTATTTTTGTATACTAGATTTCTAATTAAGAGTTTATTGGCTTTGTAGCTCAGTGGTTAGAGCAGGGGACTCATAAGCCCAAGGTCGCAGGTTCAAGTCCAGCCAAAGCCATATGGAGAGATGGCTGAGTGGTCGAAAGCGGCAGATTGCTAATCTGTTGTACATAACTTTTTGTACCGAGGGTTCGAATCCCTCTCTCTCCTAAAATTAAGCTATTATTTTAAATACTTTTTTGGATAGAAGGACTGGTTTAAGTTAATTATCAATTTTATTGATCAGCCTTGTTGTAAACATAAAAATAGGCGATACCCCGATTTGAACGGGGGATAAAGGATTTGCAATCCCCGGCCTTACCACTTGGCTATACCGCCTTAATAATTACTAAATTACAACAATTTCAAAACATTTTACTAAATTATAAACTAAATTTATTAATTTAGGGTGAAAACCACTTACTGAAATTTTATGTAAATTTTGCAACAATGTCATTATACAGCCTAGATAGCTCAGTTGGTAGAGTAATGGACTGAAGATCCATGTGTCGCCAGTTCAAGTCTGGCTCTGGGCATTTTTCAAAAACTTGTTATATTTATACGAAAGTAATAATAAAATATTTTTAAATTTATATTATAAAAATAAACACAATAATTTTGTTTACAATAATTCTTTATTTTTAATGCAATATTTATTGAAAAAAACGTTCATATGTGTATTTGTATTAATTGTAGCTTTTATTCAACATGCTGGATCAATAAAGCTTTACTAAATTTTCCTAAAAACTATGTAAATTTAATAAACAATGTCAGAAACTTAGAAAAAATAAAATTAAGTAAACTGAACGACACTTATATACCTATAATGTTGGAGATTCAGTTAAATGTAAACCAAAAAAATCTAGTACGTGAGCCAGATATAATATTTTGCGATAGTTTTGTCGAGATGCCAGGCAAATGGTTATGCCAAATAGTTGTTGATGTATTGTAAATAATTGACACTTAACCTTCTGAAAAGATTATTTATAATTACAAATAATCTTTGCATGAATAAATATTTATTCAAAGGTGGCAAAGGCTATTTAAAATATTATCAAAGGTAAATACTCCACATTACTAAATTGTAGTATATAATTCAAAAGTATATTTTGGCTGGACGGATTTTAATAATTTCTTTTTTCCTAGGATGTTCTTTCCCTTACTCGTAATGGATTATGACAATAGCATTGGGCCAAACAAAACAAACCGCTCTTGAAGAAAGAGGGTTATTTGACCTTATTGATGACTGGTTAAAACGCGACCGCTTTGTATTTATCGGATGGTCAGGTCTTCTTTTATTCCCAACAGCTTATCTTGCTCTTGGTGGATGGCTTACTGGAACGACTTTTGTAACTTCATGGTATACACATGGACTTGCAAGCTCATATTTAGAGGGTTGTAATTTCTTAACAGCTGCTGTATCAACTCCAGCTAACAGTATGGGCCACTCCCTAATATTATTATGGGGTCCTGAAGCTCAAGGTGACTTCACTCGTTGGTTACAAATCGGTGGACTATGGGCTTTTATAGCACTTCACGGTTCATTCGCTTTAATCGGCTTCTGTTTACGCCAATTTGAAATTGCTCGTCTTGTTGGTATCAGACCATATAATGCAATTGCTTTCTCTGCACCGATTGCACTTTTTGTTTCTGTATTTTTACTTTACCCTTTAGGACAAGCAAGTTGGTTCTTTGCTCCAAGTTTTGGTGTAGCCGCAATTTTTAGATTCCTTATTTTCCTTCAAGGTTTCCATAACTGGACTTTAAACCCATTCCATATGATGGGTGTTGCTGGTGTGCTTGGTGGAGCTTTATTATCTGCAATTCACGGTGCAACTGTAGAAAACACGTTATTTGAAGATGGTGATGCATCAACAACATTCCGTGCGTTCACTCCAACACAATCTGAAGAAACATACTCAATGGTGACTGCAAACCGTTTCTGGTCACAAATCTTTGGTGTAGCATTCTCAAATAAACGTTGGTTACACTTCTTTATGTTATTTGTACCAGTAACAGGACTATGGGCAAGTGCATTTGGTTTAGTTGGTCTTGCACTTAACTTACGAGCATATGACTTCGTATCCCAAGAGCTTCGCGCGGCTGAAGATCCTGAATTCGAAACTTTCTATACGAAAAACCATCTATTAGACGAAGGTATTCGCGCTTGGATGGCTGCTCAGGATCAACCGCATGAAAACTTTGTATTCCCAGAGGAGGTTTTACCACGTGGAAACGCCCTTTAATAGAGTTGTAGGAAGAGATATTGAATCTACAGGTTTTGCTTGGTGGGCTGGTAACGCTAGATTAATTAATGTATCAGGAAAACTTCTTGGTGCACACGTTGCTCATGCAGGATTAATGGTATTCTGGGCTGGTGCAATGTGCCTTTATGAGGTATCACACTTCATTCCAGAAAAACCACTATATGAACAAGGGTTCATTTTAATCCCTCACCTTGCAACATTAGGTTGGGGTGTTGGTCCTGGTGGTGAAATTTTAGATACATCACCTTACTTTGTTGTTGGTGTATTACATCTAATTTCATCTGCTGTTCTTGGATTTGGTGGTATATATCACTCTTTAATTGGACCAGATACACTGGAAGAGTCGTTCCCGTTCTTCGGTTATGATTGGCGTGACAAGAACAAAATGACAACTATCCTAGGAATTCACTTAATTCTATTAGGTTTAGGTTCATTACTTCTTGTTATAAAAGCAGTTTATATTGGAATCTATGATACATGGGCACCAGGTGGTGGTGACGTCCGTAGAATCCTAAACCCAACATTAAATGCAGCTGTTATTTTCAGCTATCTTCTAAAATCTCCATTTGGTGGTGATGGTTGGATCGTATCGATTAACAATATGGAAGATTTAATCGGCGGACATATTTGGCTAGGTGCTTTATGTGTCGTTGGTGGTGTTTGGCACATTTTAACAAAACCATTTGCTTGGGTAAGAAGAACATTTATTTGGTCAGGCGAAGCTTATTTATCTTTCAGCGTTGGTGCATTAGCTGTAATGGGTACAACAGCTTCTTGCTTCTCATGGTTCAATAACACTGCTTACCCGAGTGAGTTTTATGGACCTACAGCCGCGGAAGCTTCACAATCTCAAGCGTTTACATTCCTTGTTCGTGACCAACGATTAGGAGCAAACGTTGCTTCAGCACAAGGTCCAACAGGATTAGGTAAATATCTAATGCGTTCACCTAGTGGAGAAATCATTTTAGGTGGTGAAACTATGCGCTTCTGGGATTTAAGAGCACCTTGGCTAGAACCATTACGTGGTCCAAATGGTCTTGATATTAACAAAATCCGTAACGATATTCAACCATGGCAAGAACGTCGTGCTGCTGAATATATGGTTCATGCACCTTTAGGATCTCTAAACTCAGTAGGTGGTGTTGCAACAGAAATTAACTCTGTTAACTATGTATCACCAAGATCTTGGTTAACTTGTGCTCATTATTTCTTAGGATTTTTCTTCCTTGTTGCACACTGGTGGCATGCAGGTAGAGCAAGAGCAGCAGCAGCTGGATTCGAGAAGGGTATTAACAGAAAAACAGAGCCTGTTTTAACTTTCCGTCCAATTGATTAGTTGTTAATAAAATAAAACATTTTCCGTAGTTTAACTACTGAGGAGTCTTTTATGCTTAGTTTTGTTCAAGTAGCCACGGTACTACTAACTAGTGTGTTCTGTGGATTATTAGCATATCGTCTAGGTATTGCTCTATATAACTAATTTGATTTTGAGAGAGAATTTACGTTCTCTCTCAAAATTAAAAATTTTAAAAGTGTTTATTTATAGCCTTTTTACTAAGTGAAACTAAAATCTTATTAATTTAATTCTTCTATGCCGTACTTAGAAAATAAACAATCGTCTGCAAAAACTAAATATACTAAACAATCGCCAACATTTTCGTTTCCTTTTACAGCGATTCAGTATCAAGACGATTTAAAATTGGGATTAATACTAAACCTTATTGATCCTGAAATCAAGGGGATGCTAATCATTGGTGATCGAGGAACTGGTAAATCTACAACTATTAGAGCATTAAAAGCTATTTTACCTCCTATTATTCGAGCACAGGGAGACCCTTTTAATCGATCACCCCAATTTTGCAGTCGTCAATTAAACCTAGGTGTAATTAATCAATTAGCAAACTTGCAAACATCAGATAATACTCAACAAAGTGATTCCCAAACAAATTATGCCATGATGAGAATTGCAAGATGGAAACTTAATGGTTTTAAAAATTTAGAAGTTAAAAAAACCCCACTTATTGATTTACCTTTAGGTGCTACAGAAGACCGCATTTGTGGAACTATTAATCTTGAACGCGCAGTAACCTCAGGAAAAAGAGGGTTTGAACCTGGCTTATTGGCTAATACGCATAGAGGTTTACTTTATGTAGATGAAGTAAATTTATTAGATGATCATTTAGTTGATATTTTACTTGATGCTGCAGCTTCAGGCTCAACAATTGTTGAACGTGAAGGTGTATCTGTAAAACATCCATCAAAATTTATTTTAATTGGTTCAGGTAACCCAGAAGAGGGAGAAATAAGACCACAATTATTGGATCGCTTTGGTTTGTATACGGAAATTACAACTGTTCAAGATCCAGCTCAACGTTTACAAATTATTGAGGCAAGAACAGATTACGATAAACGTGCAGAATGTTGGAGTTATGCTTATGCAAAAGCAGAATCATATATTAAAGAACGTGTAATTCGAAGTCGATACTTACTCCAATTTGTTATTCTACCAAACAAATTACGTGATGCTGCCTCAAAAATGTGTCAAACTTTAAATGTGGATGGTTTAAGGGCTGATATTGTTCTTTGTAGATCAGCAAGAGCGTTAGCAGCATTACAAGGACATAAGAAAGTAACTATTGATCATTTTCAAAGAGTAAGCCAATTGTGTTTAAGACACAGATTACGTAAAGATCCTTTAGAAGCAATAGATTCTGGAGCAAAAGTGGACCGTATTTTTGAAGAGCATTTTGGTCAATTTGCATAATTAAAAATATTTAAAATAAAAAATTTAATATTATGAACTCTATGATTCCTCTTAAAGTTTATCAAGAGGAATCATAGAGTTCATAGTATTTTTACAAATTAGATTTTAAAATGCTGTAGCCCAATCTTTTTCAGTATCGATAACTGGTAGTAAAAATAACTTTAATAGATTTCCTACTAACAATGATGTTAAGTAGAATTTTTTTATTGTATATTCAATAGAGCTTAGATTTTGTTTTGGTAAGTTGGCTAACTCTAGATTGTAATCTGCACACTTGTCTAAGCCAGTAAAAAATTCTGGATTATCAACATCTAAAATTATTGGGAAGAGTTTACCCGAATTTTCATTAGTCTTTTTAATTACGTATTTATCAAATTTTTTAGGATCTAATCCTATTGCTTGATAAAAACCTGCTCGTTGCCAATCGTTTAAATACATTGTAGCAAATACAGAAAGTAAGAAGAAGCGACACCATAGTTTACTTTCCCAACCTTGTAATAATTGTGGCTGTGATTTTAAAACTGCAGCGAAAAAGTCACCGTGACGATTTTCGTCTTGACACCAGCTTTCGAAGAATCTAAATATTGGGTAAATTCTTGATGAAGGAGAGTGCTCTAAATGACGATAGATTGTTATATATCTCCAATATCCAATTTTTTCAGATAGATATGTCGCGTAAAGAATAAATTTGGGAGCAAAATAAGTGTATGTTCTACTTTTCGTTAGGAAACCTAAATCTAAGATAAGATTAAAGTCACTCATTGCTTTATTAAGGAACCCAGCATGTCTTGCTTCATCGCGTGACATTAAAGCAAAACCTTCTGCAAGTAAAGGGTTTCTATCTTTTAGACTTCTTGACAATTCTTTATATAGAAGAAAACCAGAAAACTCTGCAGTACAAGAACGTTCTAAAAATTCGATAAATAATGACCGTCTTTTTGTATCTAAATTCGACCAAGATTGAGCAAATTCACTATCACGAATGAAATGACGTTCATTGTAATCTTTTCGAAATTCCTCTAAACAGGCTTCTATTTCATCAAAATTTTCTGAAACATCTATACTAGCCATTTCATCAAAATCAGTCGTATAGAATCTAGGCGTTAAAAGCGTTTCTTTTGCAGGTACCTTTGTTGAAAGTTTGGAAGTTGTAACTGTCTGTGTCATAAACCAGGTTAAAGTAAAAATTTACAATGGGCAGATGAGATAAGCAATGCTAAATGACATATCTATGATAACGTAATCACTTATTTTATTTTATTAATAAAAACTCTATTTTCACAAGTACTTAACTAAATTCATGTTATATCTCCTCAGGCTGGACTTGAACCAGCGACCAATCGGTTAACAGCCGATCGCTCTACCACTGAGCTACTAAGGATACTCTCTCTTTTATTATAATGAGAGAGTAATTGTTTTTAATCTATTAGTTTTCTTATTGAATCGCGTATTAATTCATTACTCAATAAATCAAAAAAAACATTTTTTGTTGTTACTACTACGATTTTTTTTTTACTTTGTAATGCTAAATCGATGCTGGTTATTATGGTTTGTTTAACTTCAGGCATTAACCATGGTGTTTTTTTATTTTCATTTAACACTTCTATAGATAAGTTTTTTAACCCTTTATCTTTTAGATTTTTTTTATTAATTTTTTGAATTTTATTTTTAATAAGTTTTGAATTTAAACTTGTATTTTTTTGATACTTAGATAAGGCTGTTAAAAAAAGTCGACAAGCTAAAGACTCTGACTGTGATAATAAACCGTAAAGTAACAGATTTAAATCAACACAAGTTTGATTTTTTTTGGCTTCATAATATGCAACTAATAATGCCTTTTTAAGTTCATTTGAAAAAAATACTTTCCGCCTTAAAATTTTATAAAATCTTGATTGAAGGTTTCTTGAATTATTTTTATTTGAATTCTGCATTTTTATTAATCATTGCCACTTTGTTCTTCTTTGGCAGCAAACATTACTTCCATTGTAATGGTGTTTAACCCTTTAGTCTTAGCAAATTTTTCAATATTACGTTTAACCTTACCTCTAACAAATCCAGGTATTTTCTTAAGTTCGTCATTAGCATTATTATCCCAGGCAATACTATCCTGCGAAGAAAGAGTATTTGTTATAACATCTTTAGTATCATGGCCACCAAATAATTCTAATAAATGATCTTCCATACCCAATGTAAAAGAGTTATAGATTAAGTCAGCTATTTGATTACTACCTTCATACCCTAAAAACGGCCTATAACTTAATGGAAAGTTTTGAATATGGACCGGTGCAGAAATAACCCCACATGGAATATTTAAACGTTTGCCAATATGACGCTCCATTTGTGTACCAAAAATTGCTGAGGGTTCTAATTTTGCAATCAAATCTCCTACAAGATGATGGTCGTCTGTAAATAACAATTGTTTAGCATAACTACCAACTTCGTGTTCGAACCATTCTTCTTCACCTTTACAATATGTTCCCGCAATTAAAACCTCAACCCCCATTTCTTTAACTAAAATTTTTGTTAAAGCTGCAGCATGAGTTGCATCACCAAATACAACAGCAGTTTTACCAGCTAAGTTTTGACAATCTATAGATCTTGAAAACCATGCTGATTGTGAAACAAATCTTGTTTGTACTTCTATATATTTTGTGAAATCACAAGCGTATCCTAATTGATTAAGAATTTGTTCTAATTGACGTATGAATTTGCTTGTTTCAACAACACCAATAGGTGAAATGGTTGTGTATGGTATATTGAATTCCTCTAATAAAAACTCGGCACTTGCTCGACCTACTTCTCTGTAAGGAATTATATTTAACCAAGCTTTTGGTAAGTTTTTAATGTTATCTACACTTGCTCCTTCAGGAATTATTTGATTTACTCGGATATTAAGATCTTGTAATAATCGTCGAAGTTCAGCTAAATCATGTTGATGATGGAAAGATAAATTACATGGACCTATAATATTCACTGATGGTAGATCAGTTTTATCTATATCCAGTAGATTATTTTTTTTTGCTTTTTGTAAATAGAATTTGATAATTTGCTCTAAAGTTTTATCTGCTGCTTGCATCTCATTAACTCGATAATGATTTACATCAGCAAGTATAACATCAGCATTACAATCTTGTGCTGCTCGATTCACAAAATTTTGTAAATCTTCTTGTAAAATACTTGAAGTACAAGTAGGAGTTAAGATAATTAATGAAGGGCTTTCTTCCTTATCTTTTCTATGAATATTATGAATTACTTTTTCTTGAGATCCACGGGCTAAAACATGACGATCAACAACGCTTGCAGTTACGGGTGTGAAATCTCTTTTTCTTTCTAGCATAGATCTCATCACGTTAAAGTAATCATCCCCCAAAGGTGCATGCATTATTGCGTGTATATCACGAAACGACGTAGCAATTCTTAATGTTCCAATATGAGCAGGGCCAGCATACATCCAATAAGCTAATTTCATAAGTTTTTAAAATATATAATTGTTAACTAATATAAAAACAGTTTTTTCGCTAGGCTACACATGTTATTCGGATTGGTTTGGTAGACGTGAATTAAAAAAGACATAGGAAATTAATCTCAAACGAATATTTTCCCAACAAGTAGGAAGTAGAATTGATGTAATTAATACCTGACTAAATAATAAAATGGGGTCTAGCCTCCAACCATGAATCACTAATATTGAACTATATAATAAACCAAGAGTTGCGAAAAAGATATCTTGATCACGTGCAATCTCAGGTCTTACAATACGTAAAAAATACAAAAAAAGCATTCCAAAGGAAACGAAAAACGCTAGTAGGATATTGGGTTCAAAAATAATATTTATCATCTCTAAGTTTTAGAAAACTTAAATTTTAACACGTTTAATCTTATCTGCTTTGCTTACTAAAACAACAGCAATACCAATTGGTACAATTACAAGTAAAGTACCTAAAACAAGACTATTAAGGAATGAAAAAAGTGAAGGTGTCATAATTTTAAAATGTCCTCATTTAAAAATAAAGTAAATTGTTCAAGAAGAATATGAGATTAGCGTGGTGAAACTGTAATTGAATCATCGGAAGCTAGTAATTCACCTTTTGCAAATTCATTCCATGCTGTTACTGGCCAAGCAAAACCGGTACTCATCACTGAAGCAGCAAGAGGTACGTCAATGATGATTTCTTTTTCAGTAGGATTTGAAGTTTTACTTACTAATTGTAAATATTTTCTACCAACCCATCCAATCCATCCAGTGATATACAAGAAAAGAATGCTAGGAAGAATAAACTCTGCAGCATGGCTCCATCGACCATCAGTAATTAAATGGGGTAGACCATCGTTACCGCATAAGATATTTGATGAACCATATCTCTCAAAACGTTTTTTTGTTTGTTCAATTTGTTGCTGAATAGCTAGGCGTGGTGCAGATGCCTCGTCATATTTTTTTAATCTACCTTCTAACTTTTTAACAGTTTTTGCTAGTCGTTTTTTGAAAACTTCTGACTGGCCACAATCTGTTAAACCAGCAATCTCAGCTTTAGCAATTGAAGGTGTTATTGTAATAGGCAAACTGAAAATCAATAACGCTTTAATAAATGATTTAACCATAAACTCAGAAAAAAAATTGTTGGTAAGAAGTAGGTATGCATCCGGCTGGGTTCGAACCAGCGATGTTCTGTATAGAAGACGGATTATGAGTCCGATGCCTTCAACCACTCGGCCACAGATGCAAATAATAATGGTTGGAGCTGGTAGGACTTGAACCTACATCCGATTGCATTTTTTAATAGATTCTCTTATTTCGTTATTTTACAGTAATATTCTTTTTTAAAATTAAACGCTTTCTAAATGACTATTTATTGAAAATTATTCACTTAAAAAAGCCTAATGTTTAGAATGATTCTAACAAAAATTATTTTTTATTTGAATTTCTCAAAATAAAAGTTTGAATTTACTTCTGAAATTTATGCAAAAACAGCTTGATTTATTTTTAAATTTGATTTATCAAAATATCTTTTTTAATCTAAAAATTTGTCTTTGCAACCGTCGATACCAAAAACAGCCCCTAGGGTATGGAGGGAGTTGAACCCTCAATCTCTGGTGTCGGAGACCAGTACTTTTTCCATTAAGCTACACACCCTAAATTTCCGTCTATTGATTTTAGTAGTCATTAAATATATAAATGCATTTATTGAACCCCCCAAAAAATAAAAAATTATTTATAATAATAAACTACATAGTCGATGTGGTTTGGTAAAATTTAATAATGAAAATTTTATTTAATTCCAATAAACTATTTATATAATTTTTTTAAACCATATTTTAATCTTATGCCAGAAAAAAGATTTCCTTTAGTTCTTGCTGATGTAGAAGCATTAAATAACAGCTGGGGCAACTTGAGATGGTTGGTTAAACAGATAGTGACGGAAAAATTGTCTGTATCACGATCTGAATTTACTTCAGGATCAAAAATAAGTACCGATCTTGGAGGCGATTCACTCGACTTAGTTGAAATTGCAATTGCTTTAGAAAAAATTACCGGTATTCGTGTAAATGAACGAGTGCCTTTTAATCATGTGTCCGAGATCGTTGATTATATATATTTTATCAAGACCTGGAAAAAATAATGAATCAACGATATAAATTGGAAAAAGAGAATAAAACAATTGTTTTATTCTCTTTTTCTTAGTAGAATATTTACGTTAAAACATAAATTCACGGGATGTAGCGCAGCTTGGTAGCGCGTCTGCTTTGGGAGCAGAATGCCACAGGTTCAAATCCTGTCATCCCGATTAACGAAAAAAGTTTATAAATCCTATTCAGTTTTAGAATTTTCTACAATATAACTATTTGAATTATTTGTTGCAATTGATTGTGCTAATGACCAAGCACGTTTTGCTGCAATAGAAGCTTTATTTAACCAATTAGCTTTATGTGATCTTGTTTTTGAACGCGATTTTCGCTTTTTAGGTACTGCCATATTTCATATTTTTTAACATATCCAATTGTAAACAAGTATACAACTTTTTGTAGGTATTGTAAAGAAGACTATATATTTCGTGTAAAATTTTTTATTATTAAAAAATAAGTTTTGTAGCTAAACAGTGGTAGAAAATTATAAAGGTTCGAGTTAAGAATCTTTACAAAAGTTGATAATGCGGATGTGGCGAAACTGGTAGCCGCGCTGGACTTAGAATCCAGTGGTTCACACCATGAGAGTTCGAGTCTCTCCATCCGCAAAATATCAAACTTTATAGCTAGTAATTTTTATAAAATTCTAAAATCTAATAAAAGTTAGCTGGTGTAGCTCAATTGGTAGAGCAACTGACTTGTAATCAGTAGGTTGGGGGTTCAATTCCCTTCACCAGCTTTAAACAAATGAGCTTGCAATACCTGTAGCCACTAATAAACTTCCCCAAAGTGCTCCTAAACCTACAATTGTTCCTTTTGAGTTCCCACCTTGGTCACTCGTTGCAAATGAAATAGGAATAAGAATAATAAGGAAAAGAGAAAACACAACAAAAAGCAGTGTAAGGGATTGAACTAACGTAACCATACGTATTTCTCCTGTGTAACCGAAAGTATTGTATAATAATCCGTGCGCCATTGCTAATCATACACGAAATTATGATTAAAGAAGCAGAATATCCGTCTAAATTATTTGTTTACAAAGATTTTGCTTTAAATTAATATTTTTAAAGTTAAATGATTAGTTAGAAAAACAAATTCTTTTTAAAATTTCCGTTTTATAACCCTATCTTTATTCCATGACAGAAGTTTTACTAGCTAAGTTACCAGAAGCTTTTGCAATTTTTAGTCCAATTGTTGACATTCTTCCAGTAATTCCAGTACTTTTCTTACTTTTAGCTTTCGTTTGGCAAGCTGCTGTAGGATTTAGATAAGTATCTTAAAATATTTGCTAATTTCTTAAAAAAATTTTATGATTGAACCACTTTTGTTCGGTATTGTATTAGGATTAGTTACAGTTTCAATGATTGGTTTATTTGTTTCGGCATATTTCCAATACCGTCGTGGACAGGTTTAGGATTAAAGATTTTAAAGTTTTAAAAAGACCTTACAAATCTATTAATTGAAATCTATAAAGATTGAATGTTGGAATGAGGGATTAAAACTACCAGCTAGATTTAATAACACCTGGTAATAATCCTTCATTCCCCATTTGTCTTACCATATGTCGGCATAAACCAAAATCACGAAATACAGATCGGGCACGCCCGGTCTTCCAACAACGATTCTTTAGTCTAACTTTAGCACTATCTCTTGGTAATTTTTGTAATTTAGTATGAATAACTAGTTTTTTAGCAAACGAATCTGCAGTTTTCATTTCTTGTTTCAAAGCTTTTCGCATAGCTACGTACTTTTCAACTAGAATTTCTCTTTTTAATTGTCTTTTTATTACACTTTGTTTTGCCATATTTTACGTCCTCTTGAACATTAAATAAAAATAAGTTTGATGAGGAAATTAAACCCCATCAAACTATAACACAATATTATATTAACCCAATTTTCCTAACGTTGATGCGATTACGAATGCCGCATATGTCAGAATATAACCAACTGAGAAATGTGCTAAACCAACAAGACGAGCTTGAACAATAGATAGTGCTACTGGCTTATCCTTCCAGCGAATTAAATTAGCTAAAGGAGTTCGCTCATGGGCCCAAACTAAGGTTTCAATCAATTCTTGCCAATAACCACGCCAAGAAATTAAGAACATAAATCCAGTTGCCCATACTAAGTGGCCAAATAGGAACATCCATGCCCATACCGATAGTGAATTCATTCCTAACGGGTTATAACCGTTAATTAAAGGTGATGAATTTAACCAAAGATAGTCACGTAACCATCCCATAAGGTAAGTAGAGGATTCGTTGAACTGAGATTGATTTCCTTGCCATAGCGTAAGGTGTTTCCAGTGCCAATAGAATGTAACCCATCCTATTGTATTTAACATCCAGAACATTGCTAAATAGAAGGCATCCCATGCTGAAATATCGCATGTACCTCCACGTCCCGGTCCATCACAAGGGAAACTATACCCAAAGTCTTTTTTGTCAGGCATAAGTTTCGAACCACGCGCATCTAGTGCACCTTTTACTAGGATAAGCGTTGTTGTATGTAAACCTAACGCAATTGCGTGATGAACTAGAAAATCTCCAGGCCCAATTGTTAAAAACAATGAATTAGAGTCATCATTAATTGCATTTAACCAACCAGGTAACCATAATTGACTCCCCGCTATTGTAGCACTACTAGTTTGCGACGATAATAGTAAATCAAAGTTATAGAAAGTTTTTCCTGATGCAGCCTGAATCCATTCTGCAAAAAGAGGTTCTACTAAAATTTGTTTTTCTGGTTGTCCAAATGCAACAACAACATCATTATGGATATATAAGCCTAGTGTATGGAATCCTAGGAATAAACTTACCCAGCTTAAATGTGAAATTATAGCTTCTTTGTGTTCTAACATTCGTGCTAACACATTTTTCTCACCGTTTCTTGTGTTAATAGCTGGATCATAATCACGTACAAAGAAGATTGCTCCGTGTGCAAAAGCTCCAACCATCAAGAAACCTGCAATATATTGGTGATGTGTATATAAAGCAGCTTGAGTTGCATAATTTTTTGCTAAAAACGCGTAAGGTGTTAAAGCATAAATATGCTGTGCAGTTAGAGAAGTTGCAACGCCTAAACATGCTAAAGCTAAACCTAATTGGAAATGAAGTGAATTTGTAATAGTTTCATACAATCCAACGTGACCAGCCCCTAATCTTCCTGTAGGTGGACGATGAGCTTCTAGGATAGCTTTCATATTGTGTCCCATCAACCAATTTGTACGATACATATGGCCTGCAACGATGAATAAAACCGCAATAGCTAGATGGTGATGTGCAATATCCGTTAACCATAACGATTTTGTTTGCGGGTGGAAACCACCAAGGAACGTAAGAATTGCTGTTCCTGCACCATCAGCGGAACTGAAAATATGTGATGCAGAATCAGGATTCTGAGCGTAAACTTTCCAGTCACCGCTAAAGAATGGTGCTAAACCTGCTGGATGAGGAGGTGTTGTTAAGAAGTTATCCCAACCAACATGTGTTCCTCGAGCTTCTGGTATTGCAACGTGTACTAGGTGACCAGTCCACGCTAAGGAGCTAACACCAAATAAACCCGCTAAATGGTGGTTTAATCGATATTCATTAGCTTTAAACCAATATAAACTTGGTTTAAATGATGGTTGTAAATGTAACCAACCTGCAAATAAGAAAACTCCCGCCAAAATAATTAAGAAAAGTGAACTTGCATAAAGTTCATTATTAGATCTTAGGCCTATTGTATACCACCATTCATAAACGCCAGAAAGCGCAATATTTGCAGGTGCGTTTGTTTTTAAGAATGCTTTATATGCAACTTCCCCAAAGTGTGGGTCCCAAATAGCATGAGCGATAGGTTTTACTTTAAGTGGATTTAATATCCAAGTTTCAAAGTTTCCTTGCCATGCAACGTGGAATAAGTTCCCTGCAGTCCATAAGAAAATAATTGCTATGTGGCCAAAATGTGATGCGAAGATACGTTGATACAGTTTTGATTCTGTCATCGCATCGTGGCTCTCAAAATCGTGAGCTGTTGCAATCCCGTACCAGATTCTCCGTGTTGATGGATCCTCTGCTAGAGCTTGACTAAATTTAGGAAATTTATAAACCATATTTTCTTTATTAAAGCTTAGCCTACTGAAATAATACGTGCTAAGAAGAATGACCAAGTTGTTCCAATACCACCAAGAAGATAATGTGCTAAACCAACAGCACGTCCCTGTGTAATACTTAGTGCTCTAGGTTGAATTGCAGGTGCAACTTTTACTTTATTATGTGCCCAAACAATTGACTCAATAAGCTCTTGCCAATAGCCGCGTCCACTGAAAAGGAACATTAAACTAAATGCCCATATAAAGTGAGCGCCAAGGAATATCAATCCATAAGCAGATAATGGAGATCCATAAGATTGTACTACTTGTGCAGCTTGCGACCATAAGAAATCACGAAGCCATCCATTAATTGTAATTGCACTTTGAGCAAAGTTCCCACCAGTTATATGAGATACGGCTCCCGTTGGTGATACAGTTCCCCAAACATCGGATTGCATTTTCCAACTAAAGTGGAAAAGTACTACTGATAGTGAATTATACATCCAGAATAAACCAAGGAAAACATGGTCCCAACTTGAAACTTGACAAGTACCACCACGACCAGGTCCATCACATGGGAATCTAAATCCTAACGTAGCTTTATCTGGTATCAGTCTTGAATTTCTAGCAAAAAGTACACCTTTCAATAAAATCAAAACAGTTACATGGATTGTAAATGCATGAATATGATGCACTAAAAAGTCAGCAGTTCCTAAAGGAATTGGAGCAAGCGCAATTTTCGAACCAATTGTAATTGTATCTCCACCAAAGGCATAACTAGCAGTTGTTAATGCATTAGGTGCAGTAATAGAAGGTACAACTGTTTGTATATGTTGGATAAAGTCCGCGAAAATAGGTTTTAAAACAATAGCTCGATCTGAGAACATATCTTGGCTTCTACCAAGTGCTCTCATAGTATCGTTATGGATGTATAACCCAAACGAGTGACAACCTAAGAAAATACAAACCCAGTTTAAATGTGAAATAATAGCATCACGATGGCGTAATGTTCTTTCAATCAAGGTATTGTAATTATTTGCAGGGTTATAATCACGTACAAAGAAGATCGCAGCATGCGCTGCTGCACCACAAACACAAAATCCTCCTATCCATACATGGTGTGTAAATAGAGATAATTGAGTTGCGTAATCAATAGCCAAATAAGGATATGGTGGCATTGAATACATATGATGAGCAACAATAATACTTAATGAACCAAATAGTGCAAGGTTAATTGCTAATTGAGCATGCCATGAAGTAGTTAAAATCTCATAAAGTCCTTTATGACCTTCACCAGTGAATGGTCCTTTATGTGCTTCAAGGATAGTCTTTATACGATGACCTAAAGACCAATTTGTTTGATACATATGACCAGCAACAATAAACAATACTGCAATAGCCAAATGATGGTGAGCAGTATCTGTTAGCCACAATCCACCTGTAACTGGGTTTAAACCGCCTTTGAAGGTTAAAAAGTCTGAGTATTCACCCCATTGTAGGGTAAAGAAAGGCAATAATCCTTTAGCAAAGCTTGGATAAATTTGTGCAATTAAATCACGGTTTGTAATAAATTCATAAGGAAGTGGAATTTCCTCAGGGCTTACACCTAAATCTAATAGTTTATTAATAGGCAAAGCTACGTGAATTTGGTGACCTGCCCATGCAAGCGATCCTAAACCAAGTAAACCAGCTAAATGATGATTTAACATTGATTCAGCATTTTGAAACCATTCCAATTTTGGTGCTGCCTTATGAAAATGGAACCATCCGCCTATAAGCATTAATAAAGAAGCTACTAATCCACCAATAGCAGTTGCATAAAGTTCAACTTCACTTGTTATCCCTTCTGCACGCCAAAGTTGGAAAAATCCTGATGTAATTTGAATACCTTGGAAATTTGCTCCAACATCAGCATTTAAGATTTCTTGTCCAACAATCGGCCAAACGATTTGTGCACTTGGTTTAACTCCAGTTGGATTACTTAACCATCCAAGATAGTTTGAAAAGTAAGCTCCGTGAAAATGCATACCACTTAGCCATAAGAAAATTACAGCAAGCTGACCAAAATGAGCTCCAAAAATTTTACGTGATACGTCTTGTAAAGAGCTTGTTTGAGTGTCAAAATCGTGAGCATCAGCGTGGAGATTCCATATCCAAGTGGTTGTTTTTGGACCTTTCGAAAGGGTACGCGAAAACTGTCCTGGTTTTGCCCACTTCTCAAAGTTTGTGTCAACTACATTAAAGTCGACAAGAGGAGATTGTAATGGGGTTTGCGTCATGAGAAGTAAATAATAATGAATTTGGATGAAAATGAAGGAGATATCTTACCTTCAGGATCGAAAACACTCCATCCGGCGCCCGTTAATCGGGAGGGAGTTTTCCAATCCAAGATAAACAGTGGTAATGATTAGAACAGATTAATCCCAACCTTTTTCCGACTGTGATAAGACATAATTTGCTACGTCTTCGATATCGCTATCATCTAGACGGCCACCAAAAGCAGGCATTGCGTTTTTCCCATTTGTGACTTGATAAGTAATAGCATTAACACTATTCATTCCATTTGCTTCAAGTACATCCTTCTTTAATGTCTTCTCTGGAATAATAACATTGTTCCCACCTGCATGGCAAGCGGAACAGTTTGCACTAAAGATTCGCTCACCATTTTCTAAATCGGCTGCCACTGCGAAGCTAGGAGCAAGGCTAGAAAGAATAACACTCACCAAAATACGTTTTAAATTCTCTGAGTTCATGATTTCTCCTGAAGGTTGAGATTGGCCTTCTACAAATTAAACTATTAGTAATAAATTTTTCCCCCACCCCATTTTTCCGAATCAATTTTCGGTTGCATAAGGATGTGACCTGCAATAGTTTCTAGATCATCTTCGCTTAAAGAACGCATTTTTGGGAAGATATCTGCACTCTTAATACTAGGATGGATTTCTGCAATAGATTCTAGACCATCATAAGTTGTAGGGTTTTTCATATAGTTTACCAGAGCTTCTACATTATCGCGTGCTGGTGTGGCTAAACTTAATGATTCTAAGTCTAATCCTACGTTTGGATTTGTTTTTGTTAATCCACCAACGTGGCATTGTCCACATGAAGCATTAAAAAGCCTTTTACCACGTTTTACTTGCTCTGGTGTTAATGTAACTTGGCTACCTTGAGCATTTGCACGAACTGTACGAGTTGCTTCGTCTAGCTCAATTGCTAAAGCAGGAACTAACGGTAAAAAAGCAGCGAAAAGAGAAAAAGGAAGGAAGGGTCTTATCATATGTAAATTTTAGACTTCAAACTTCGGTATGAAAGGGAAAACCAAGAAAATTCAATTAATAAAATTAGGATTCATCGTTTGAAGCACTTTGTTTTGAAGCTGATTTTAAAATTTCAGCAGGATTACGTAGTGCTTGAACATCATCAGGATTTAAAACTAAAACTTGACTTGCTTTAGGGGATTGTGGATTATCTAAATCTACCAAAAGAGTACAACCAGATTCAAGTTTTGGATGATCTAGTAATAAAGTTTCTGAAATTGGATCTTCAACCCATTTGGTGATTGTCCGACGTAATGGACGCGCTCCATAAGCAGGATTAAACCCTTCTCGACGAATCAAATTGAGTAGTCTACTAGTGATTAAAAAAGAATAGCCCTTTTCTGCAAGTCTGTCATCGACATCTTGAAGCATTAAGAATGCGATATCATTGATGCTATTTTGGTTCAAGGGATAAAAAACTACGATTTCATCCAATCGATTTAAAAATTCTGGACGAAATCGAGTTTCTAGTATAGGCATTAATTCTTTTTTAAGTTTTGTTTCATTTGCATCTGTTCTTGATGGATGATTGTCACAAAAAGTTAATATCGTATCAGCTCCCATATTAGAAGTTAAAAAGATAATTGTATTAGCAAACGAAACTATTCTACCATTACTATCAGATAGTATACCATCATCTAGAATTTGAAGTAATAAATTAAATACATCGGGATGAGCTTTTTCCATCTCATCAAACAAGACAATTGAATAAGGCTTTGTTAAGACAGCATCTGTCAATTGACCACCCTCTTCATAACCCACATAACCTGGAGGTGAACCAATCAATCGTGAAACTGTATGTTTTTCCATATATTCAGACATATCTAGACGAATAAGTGATCTTTGTGATCCGAAAAGATATTCAGCTATCTTTTTTGTAAGTTCCGTTTTGCCAACTCCTGTTGGACCTATTAATAGGAAACTACCTATTGGACGATCTGGATTTCGCATCCCAGCCGCATAACGAAGTAATGACTTTGATATGACTTGGATGGCTCTGGGTTGACCTATAATGCTGCCAGTTAATTCTGGACCCAGGCCACGAAATCGAACCTTCTCATCTTGGCTAAAGTTTGTTAGAGGTAACCCTGTCCATTCTGCTACAACACGAGCAACAGTTCCTGCCGTTACTACAATTTGGCCTGTCATAGTTATAGCAAAATCCGCCTTCATAACATCATTTTTGTCTGAAGGGTCTTTTGTTAGAGTTTCATCTTCTTTTCCAGAATTGATTGCTTCTACTTTTTCTTCCTGTTTATTAGATTCTTCCGGCCACTCTTCACTGTACGAAAATCTATCTAATTGAACTTGATTATGTAATCCCTCAATTTGCATTAGTTTTTTATAAGAATACTTCATACTCGATCTCCTAAAACTTTTTTAAAACTTAGTTCAAATATTTTATACTATTTTCACTGAAAAGTCTTTTAATTTTTTAATTTTATTATAGTAAGAAATAATGTAATTATCCAGTCATAGACTTAAAACAATTAAAGAATTATGAATCAAAATATATTAAATGAGAATTTGAGTGAAAAAGGTGAACTTGACAAAGTATTATAGTTCGTGATAATGTTTATTTCGTGGAGTCTATTCCACACCCTGCTACTAAACTTAGTGGGTAAATACCCGCGAAGGTCCTAACTAAGTAGGGGCGGAGAAAGAACAAGGAGATCCTACGAAGAGTTTGATCCTGGCTCAGGATGAACGCTGGCGGTATGCTTTACACATGCAAGTCATACGGAATTTAGTTTCGGCTAATATTCAGTGGCGGACGGGTGAGTAACACGTGAGAATTCGCCTTTAGGAGGAGGATAACAGGGGGAAACACCTGCTAAAACTCCATATGCCTTCGGGTCAAACAGAGCAATCTGCCTAAAGAGAAGCTCGCGGCTGATTAGCTAGTTGGTAGGGTAAAGGCCTACCAAGGCGACGATCAGTAGCTGGTCTGAGAGGACGATCAGCCACACTGGAACTGAGACACGGTCCAGACTCCTACGGGAGGCAGCAGTGAGGAATTTTCTGCAATGGGCGAAAGCCTGACAGAGCAATACCGCGTGAGGGAAGAAGGCTTACTGAGTTGTAAACCTCTGTTACCTAAGGAGGAAGATCTGACGTTACTTAGGAGACGAAGCATCGGCTAACTCCGTGCCAGCAGCCGCGGTAAGACGGAGGATGCAAGTGTTATCCGGAATTACTGGGCGTAAAGCGTCTGCAGGTGGTTTCTTAAGTCCACTGTTAAACCTTGAGGCTCAACCTCAATTCAGCATTGGAAACTGGGAAACTTGAGTATAGTAGGGGTAGAGGGAATTTCCAGTGGAGCGGTGAAATGCGTAGATATTGGAAAGAACACCGATGGCGAAGGCACTCTACTGGGCTATTACTGACACTCAGAGACGAAAGCTAGGGGAGCAAATGGGATTAGATACCCCAGTAGTCCTAGCCGTAAACGATGGATACTCGATGTTGGGCGTATCGACCCGTCCAGTGTCTTAGCTAACGCGTTAAGTATCCCGCCTGGGGAGTACGCTCGCAAGAGTGAAACTCAAAGGAATTGACGGGGGCCCGCACAAGCGGTGGAGGATGTGGTTTAATTCGATGCAACGCGAAGAACCTTACCAGGATTTGCTATAAGTTAGGTTTCTTGAAAGAGGAACTTTTATCTGCTTATACAGGTGGTGCATGGCTGTCGTCAGCTCGTGTCGTGAGATGTTGGGTTAAGTCCCGCAACGAGCGCAACCCTTGTTTCTAGTTCATTTGTCTAGAAAGACTGCCGGTGACAAACCGGAGGAAGGTGAGGACGACGTCAAGTCATCATGCCCCTTACATCCTGGGCTACACACGTCCTACAATGGGTAAGACAATAAGTTGCCAACCTGCGAAGGTGAGCTAATCTTTGAAACTTATTCTAAGTTCGGATTGCAGGCTGCAACTCGCCTGCATGAAGGTGGAATCGCTAGTAATCGCTGGTCAGCTACACAGCGGTGAATTCGTTCCCGGGCCTTGTACACACCGCCCGTCACACCATGGGAGCTGGTTGTACCCGAAGTCATTATCCTAACGAAAGAGGGAGATGCCGAAGGTAAAACTCGTGACCGAGGTGAAGTCGTAACAAGGTAGCCGTACCGGAAGGTGCGGCTGGATGACCTCCTTAAAGGAGAACTAGTATATTAATCTAGTTCGAGAGTCGATTAGGACCTTTTAAATTTAAAAAGGAACAAATCCTTAAAAAGGGCTATTAGCTCAGTTGGTTAGAGCACACCCCTGATAAGGGTGAGGTCTCTGGTTCAAGTCCAGAATAGCCCAGCTGGGGGTATAGCTCAGCTGGTAGAGCGCTGCCTTTGCACGGCAGATGTCAGCGGTTCGAGTCCGCTTACCTCCACACCCTAATTCTAGCTAAGTCTTCCTTTGATTTTTAATTCAAGATAAGGAAGGGCTTGTGGGGGATACCTTGGCATCCAGAAGCGAGGAAGGACGCGATTACCGGCGATACGCTCCGGGGAGCTGGTAGTAAGCTTTGATCCGGAGGTTTCCGAATGAGGAAACTCCCTTGAACTTCTTCTTTAATTCATAGAGAAGAAAGAGTGAACCCGGAGAATTGAAACATCTTAGTAACCGGAGGAAAAGAAAGTAATAACGATTCCCTTAGTAGTGGCGAGCGAAACGGGAACAGCCCAAACCAGT